GCTAGTGTAGCTTAATTCAAAGCATAGCACTGAAAATGCTAAGATAAATTTTAAAAACTTTCACAAGCAGTGAAGGTTTGGTCCTGGCCTCAGTATTAATTTTGACTAAATTTACACATGCAAGTTTCTGCATACTAGTGAGAACACCCTAATCATACTATCATTTGTTTAGGAGTTGGTATCAGGCATATATATTGTGTATGACCCATGACACCTCGCCTAGCCACACCCCCAAGGGAATTCAGCAGTGATAAACATTGAATAATAAGCGCAAGCTTGAACCAGTTATAGTCAAAAGGGTTGGTTAATCTCGTGCCAGCCACCGCGGTTATACGAGTAACTCATATTAATATTTTACGGCGTAAAGGGTGATTAGAAAATACTAAAAACTACTAAAGTTATAATTTTATAAAGCTGTTATACGCTCTTATAAAAAGAATAATACACCAACGAAAGTGACTTTATTTAACAAGAACTTTTGAACTCACGATAGTTAAGACACAAACTAGGATTAGATACCCTACTATGCTTAACCTTAAATAGAATTACCCTATTACTTTACCTTAATCCGCCTGAGTACTACAAGCGCTAGCTTAAAACCCAAAGGACTTGGCGGTGCCTCAGACCCCCCTAGAGGAGCCTGTTCTATAACCGATAATCCACGTTAAACCTTACCACTTCTTGCCTTTACCGCCTATATACCGCCGTCGTCAGCTCACCCCATGAGGGTATAAAAGTAAGCATAATGGACTTCTCCAAAACGTCAGGTCGAGGTGTAGCGAATGAAGTGGAAAGAAATGGGCTACATTTTCTTTTAAGAAAATACGGACAATAAGATGAAAAACTATTTATAAGGTGGATTTAGTAGTAAGAAAAACTTAGGATATTTTTCTGAAAATGGCTCTGAGGCGCGCACACACCGCCCGTCACTCTCCTCAATTTCAATCTTTTCCTTTTATAAATAGTCTTGTTTACAAGAGGAGGCAAGTCGTAACATGGTAAGTGTACTGGAAAGTGTACTTAGAATAATCAAAATATAGCTAAATTAGTAAAGCGCCTCCCTTACACCGAGGAAATACCCGTGCAATTCGAGTTATCTTGAACCTTAAAACTAGCCTAATTACCATTAATTAATTACAATATTGTTAATAAATTACATTAATATTTTATACTTAAAACATTTTTATAATCTTAGTATAGGCGATAGAACAGATATATTTAGCGCTATAGAGATAGTACCGCAAGGGAAAGCTGAAAGAGAAATGAAATAAATCATTAAAGTAATAAAAAGCAAAGATTCAACCCTGTACCTTTTGCATCATGATTTAGTGAGAATAAATGGGCAAAAAGACCTTAAGTCCATCTCCCCGAAACTAGACGAGCTACTTCGGAGCAGCATACTAGAGCTAACCCGTCTCTGTGGCAAAAGAGTGGGGCGACTCCCAAGTAGAGGTAAAAAGCCTACCGAGCCTAGTGATAGCTGGTTACCCAAAAAAAGAACTTAAATTCTGCAATAATTATTCAATATATCAAATTAGATTTCTTAATAAGAAAACTTGTAAAAATTATTAGTTATTCAAAAGAGGTACAACTCTTTTGAATTAAGAAACAACTTTATTAGGTGGGTAATGATCATATTATGTAAGGACCTAGCCCCAGTAGGCTTAAAAGCAGCCATCTGTTAAGCAAGCGTCATAGCTCCAGCCTTAATTTTCCTATAATTTAGATATAACCTCACAACCCCCTAACCAATATTGGGTTTTTTTATTTGACAATAAAAGAACTTATACTAAAATGAGTAATTAGAGGATTAACCTCTCCAAAACACCAGTGTAAGTCAGAAAGAATTAAATCACTGATTATTAACCGATACCACCCTGAGGTAATAATATTAATAATAAAAGACTAGAAAAACACATTTACCTTATCGTTAACCCTACACAGGGGTGTTTTAAGGAAAGATTTAAAGAAAATAAAGGAACTCGGCAAACATAGACTCCGCCTGTTTACCAAAAACATCGCCTCTTGCAAACACTGTATAAGAGGTCCCGCCTGCCCTGTGACATTGTTTTAACGGCCGCGGTATTTTGACCGTGCGAAGGTAGCGTAATCACTTGTCTTTTAATTAAAGACCTGTATGAAAGGCATCACGAGAGTCTAACTGTCTCTATTTTCTAATCAATGAAATTGATCTTCCCGTGCAGAAGCGGGAATAAAACCATAAGACGAGAAGACCCTATGGAGCTTTAAACACTTAAGCTATTATTTTATATATGTTAATCTAAGGACTTAACTTCACTAATAATGATTTATCTTAATGTTTTCGGTTGGGGCGACCGAGGAGTAAAAAAGAACCTCCTCATCGATTGAGTATTTACTTAAAAATTTGAACGACAGTTTTGATTTATAGAATATCTAACGAATAATGATCCAGAATTTAATATTTCTGATCAATGAACCAAGTTACCCTAGGGATAACAGCGCAATCCTTTCTAAGAGCCCATATCGCCGAAAGGGTTTACGACCTCGATGTTGGATCAGGACATCCTAATGGTGCAACCGCTATTAAGGGTTCGTTTGTTCAACGATTAATAGTCCTACGTGATCTGAGTTCAGACCGGAGTAATCCAGGTCAGTTTCTATCTATGTAGATATTTTTCCTAGTACGAAAGGACCGGGAAAATGAAGCCTATGCCACAGGCACGCTTCTCCCTCATCTGTTGAAATAAACTAAAACAGGTAAGAGGGGTCAATAATCTGCTAAAGATTATAGTTAGTTAGGGTGGCAGAGCCTGGTAAGTGCAAAAGACCTAAACTCTTTAATCCAGAGGTTCAATTCCTCTCCCTAACTATGATAAATATGATTCTTACTTATATTATTCATCCCCTTACCTATATTATTCCAGTTCTATTAGCCACAGCATTTCTTACCCTAGTAGAACGTAAAATCTTAGGTTATATACAACTTCGTAAAGGTCCTAATGTGATTGGACCATATGGTCTTCTACAACCAATTGCTGATGGCTTAAAACTTTTTACTAAAGAACCAATTCGCCCTTCATATTCTTCTCATTTCCTCTTCTTAGTAACACCAACCGCTGCCCTCACATTAGCACTTCTTATATGAATACCTTTACCAATACCACACTCAATCTTGAACCTTAATTTAGGATTACTATTTATTTTAGCCATTTCCAGTTTAACTGTATATACTATCTTAGGATCAGGATGAGCCTCCAATTCAAAGTACGCTTTAATAGGAGCTTTACGTGCTGTAGCACAGACTATTTCTTATGAAGTTACTTTAGGATTAATTCTTTTATCCCTAGTTATTATAACAGGAAGTTTTACATTACATACATTTAATTTTACTCAAGAAACAATCTGATTACTAATTCCAGCATGACCATTAGCTATAATATGATATATTTCAACATTAGCAGAAACTAACCGAGCCCCATTTGACCTTACTGAAGGAGAATCCGAACTAGTATCAGGGTTTAATATTGAGTATGCAGGAGGTCCATTTGCTCTATTCTTCTTAGCCGAATACTCAAATATTTTGATAATAAATACCTTATCCGTTATTCTTTTTTTAGGAGTCTCGTATAATCCACTTCTACCTCAAATCTCAACACTAAGTCTTATAATAAAAGCAACTATATTAACACTTTTATTTTTATGGATTCGTGCTTCATATCCACGATTTCGCTATGATCAACTCATACATCTCGTATGAAAAAACTTCCTACCACTTACATTAGCCCTTATCTTATGACACATTACTTTACCAGCCTCATTAGCAAGTTTACCACCACTCACATAAGGAAAAGTGCCTGAATTAAAGGACCACTTTGATAGAGTGGAATATGAATGTTAAAATCACTCCTCTTCCTTAGAAAAATAGGACTTGAACCTATCCCATAGAGATCAAAACTCTATGTACTTCCAACTATACTACTTCCTAAGTAAAGTCAGCTAATTAAGCTTTTGGGCCCATACCCCTACCATGTTGGTTAAAATCCTTCCTCTACTAATGAATCCTCTTGTAATAACTCTACTAATACTTAGCCTAGGCCTTGGTACTACAATTACATTCTTAGGATCCCATTGATTACTGATCTGAATAGGTTTAGAAATTAATACTATAGCTATTATTCCCTTAATAATTCATCAACAACACCCACGTGCAGTAGAAGCCACAACAAAATACTTCCTTACACAAGCAACAGCTTCTGCACTTCTCCTATTTGCAGGAACAACAAATGCCTGAATAACAGGACAATGAAATGTAACAGATTTAATTTATCCAACCTCCGCCACACTAATTACATTAGCCTTAGCCCTAAAAATTGGACTCGCGCCAATACATTTCTGGTTACCAGAAGTTTTACAAGGATTAAACTTGACCACTGGATTAATCCTTTCCACATGACAAAAACTGGCTCCATTCGCTATCTTACTTCAACTTTATCCTCTTCTTAATCCAAATATTCTTATTACTATAGGAATTGCCTCCATTATTGTAGGCGGGTGGGGGGGGTTAAATCAAACTCAACTACGGAAAATCTTAGCATATTCATCAATTGCTCATCTAGGCTGAATAGTTACCATTATTCACTTCACCCCAGAATTAACATTACTTAACTTAATTATTTATATAATGATAACAACATCAATATTTCTCATTTTTAATTCACTCAACTCAATAAAAATTAACTCTATTTCCATTTCAATAACTAAATCACCCCTACTATCAATTATAGCACTAATAATTCTCCTTTCATTAGGAGGTTTACCACCACTTTCAGGTTTTATACCAAAATGACTTATTCTTCAAGAATTAACTAAACAAGATCTATTTATTCCAGCTACTGTTATAGCTTTAGCAACCTTATTAAGTTTATTCTTTTATTTACGCTTATGTTATATAATTACCTTAACCTTCTCACCAACCCCCATCTTTTCATTTTCATCCTGACGAACAAAAATTGTTCAAACAAATATCTTACTTGTCATAACCACTTCTTTATCCCTTTTACTCTTACCCTTAACCCCAACACTACTAATATTATTACAATAAGAAATTTAGGTTAATTAAGACCAAAAGCCTTCAAAGCTTTTAGTAAGAGTTTAAATCTCTTAACTTCTGATAAGACTTGCAAGACTTTATCTCACATATTCTGAATGCAACCCAGATGCTTTAATTAAACTAAAATCTTCTAGATAAACAGGCCTTGATCCTGCAACATCTTAATTAACAGCTAAGTGTTCAATCCAGCGAACTTTTATCTAGGCTTCTCCCGCCGTAAAACGGGGAGGCGGGAGAAGCCCCGGGAGAACCTTATGCTCCGTTGAGAGATTTGCAATCTAACGTAAACTTTACTACAGGACTTGGTAAGAAGAGGATTTGAACCTCTCTTCACGGGACTACAAGCCGCCGCTTAACTCTCAGCCATCTTACCTGTGGCAATTAATCGTTGATTATTTTCTACTAATCACAAAGATATTGGTACCCTTTATTTGATCTTTGGTGCCTGAGCAGGGATGGTTGGGACTGGTCTTAGTCTTCTGATCCGAGCTGAATTAAGTCAACCTGGAACCCTTTTAGGTGATGATCAGATTTATAATGTTATTGTTACAGCCCATGCCTTTGTAATAATCTTCTTTATGGTTATGCCCATCATAATTGGAGGTTTCGGTAATTGGCTTGTCCCTTTAATGATTGGTTCTCCAGACATAGCTTTTCCACGCATAAATAATATAAGCTTCTGACTTCTACCCCCATCTTTTCTTCTGCTTCTAGCCTCTGCCGGTGTTGAAGCTGGAGCAGGGACTGGCTGAACTGTTTATCCCCCACTAGCAGGAAATCTTGCCCATGCAGGAGCTTCCGTTGATTTAACAATTTTTTCTCTTCACTTAGCCGGAATCTCATCTATCTTAGCATCAATTAATTTTATTACTACTATTATTAATATAAAACCACCAGCAATTTCACAATACCAAACACCTTTATTTGTATGATCAGTTCTTGTCACAACTGTACTACTTCTTTTAGCTCTCCCAGTTTTAGCAGCAGCTATCACTATACTTTTAACAGATCGTAATCTTAACACAACTTTCTTCGACCCTGCAGGGGGAGGAGATCCTATTTTATATCAACACTTATTCTGATTCTTCGGTCACCCTGAAGTTTATATTTTAATTTTACCAGGGTTTGGGATAATTTCACATGTAGTTGCTTATTACTCAGGTAAAAAAGAACCATTCGGATATATAGGAATAGTATGAGCGATAATAGCTATTGGTCTTCTAGGATTTATTGTATGAGCACACCATATGTTTACAGTGGGAATAGATGTGGACACACGAGCATACTTTACATCAGCTACAATAATTATTGCTATTCCAACAGGCGTTAAAGTTTTTAGTTGACTAGCTACCCTGCATGGTGGGTCAATTAAATGAGAAACTCCTCTTTTATGAGCCTTAGGTTTCATTTTTTTATTTACAATTGGGGGTCTTACAGGAGTTGTTTTAGCTAATTCATCTCTAGATATTGTGCTCCATGATACATATTATGTAGTAGCTCATTTTCATTACGTCCTGTCAATAGGAGCAGTATTCGCTATTATAGCAGGCTTTGTTCATTGATTTCCCCTATTTACAGGGTACACACTTCATTCCACATGAACAAAAATTCAATTTTTAATTATATTTATTGGAGTAAACTTAACCTTTTTTCCTCAACATTTCTTAGGTTTAGCAGGTATACCACGACGTTATTCAGATTATCCAGACGCTTATACTTTATGGAATGTAGTGTCATCTATTGGTTCTATAATTTCTATAGTTGCCGTTATTATTTTATTATTTATTATTTGAGAAGCATTTGCCTCAAAACGTGAAGTATTATCAATTGAACTCCCTAACACTAATGTAGAATGACTTCACGGCTGTCCTCCTCCTCACCACACTTATGAAGAACCAGCTTTTGTACAAGTACAACAACCAACTTATTAACAAGAAAGGAAGGGATTGAACCCCCATAAGTCGGTTTCAAGCCGACCACATTACCACTCTGTCACTTTCTTAAGATTCTAGTAAAACAATTACATTACCTTGTCAAGGTAAAATTGTGGGTTGAACTCCCACGGATCTTAAATTAATGGCACACCCATCACAATTAGGATTCCAAGACGCAGGCTCCCCAGTTATAGAAGAATTACTCCATTTTCATGACCACACATTAATAATTATTTTCCTTATTAGCGCTTTAATTCTTTATATTATCATCGCAATAGTAACTACTAAATTAACTAATAAATATATTCTAGATTCACAAGAAATTGAGATTGTATGAACTATTTTACCAGCTATTATTCTTATTATAATTGCTTTACCCTCACTACGAATCTTATACTTAATAGATGAGATTAATGATCCCCACATCACAATTAAAGCTTTAGGTCACCAATGATATTGAAGTTATGAATATACAGATTATGAAAATCTAGAATTTGACTCTTATATGGTTCAAACTGAAGATCTTAATCCAGGACAATTTCGACTTCTAGAAACAGACCACCGCATAGTAGTCCCAATAGAATCCCCAATCCGAGTACTAGTGACAGCAGAAGATGTTCTACATTCATGAGCAGTACCAGCACTTGGAGTAAAAATAGATGCAGTCCCTGGACGCCTAAATCAAACAGCCTTTATCATCTCACGACCTGGAATCTATTATGGACAATGTTCAGAAATTTGTGGTGCTAACCATAGCTTTATACCCATTGTTGTAGAAGCAGTTCCTTTAGAACACTTTGAAAACTGATCTTCATTGATATTAGAAGAAACTTCATTGAGAAGCTAAATAGGGTTCAGCATTAGCCTTTTAAGCTAAAAATTGGTGATTCCAACCACCCTTAATGACATGCCACAACTTAACCCAAGTCCATGATTTTTAATTTTTTTATTTTCTTGACTATTTTTCCTAATTATTTTACCACATAAATTAACATCCTATATGTTTAATTATGATCCTACCTTAAAAAATATTGAAAAACAAAAACCAGAACCCTGAAACTGACCATGATCTTAAACTTTTTTGATCAATTTATTAGTCCATCATTATTAAGTTTACCTCTTATTGCCTTAGCAATAATTATACCAGCAATACTCTTTCAAACTCCATCCAATCGATGGCTTAATAACCGCTTAATTACCTTACAAACATGATTTATTAATCGATTTACATATCAACTTATACAACCATTAAATGTAAGTGGTCATAAATGAGCTATTATATTTACAGCACTTATACTTTTCTTAATTACCATTAATTTATTAGGTCTTCTCCCATATACATTTACACCAACAACACAACTTTCATTAAATATAGCCTTGGCTCTGCCATTATGATTAACAACAGTCTTAATTGGTATATTTAATCAACCAACTATCTCACTAGGACATTTTTTACCAGAAGGAACCCCATCCCTTTTAATTCCAGTTCTTATTACTATTGAGACTATTAGTTTATTTATTCGTCCTCTTGCTCTAGGTGTCCGACTCACAGCTAACCTTACAGCGGGCCACCTCTTAATACAACTAATTGCAACTGCAGCCTTTGTTCTAATTACTGTTATGCCTTCAGTAGCTATTCTTACTTCCATCATCTTATTCCTACTAACTGTGTTAGAAGTAGCTGTTGCTATAATTCAAGCTTATGTTTTTGTACTTCTCCTAAGTTTATATTTACAAGAAAACGTTTAATAATGGCCCACCAAGCACACGCATATCATATAGTTGACCCAAGCCCATGACCATTAACTGGAGCTATTGCTGCTCTATTAATAACCTCAGGCCTAGCCATTTGATTCCATTTCCATACCTTTTCACTCTTATTATTGGGACTAATTTTACTTACCTTAACAATAATTCAATGATGACGAGATGTGATCCGAGAAGGTACATTTCAAGGTCATCACACCCCCCCAGTACAAAAAGGATTACGCTACGGAATAATTTTATTTATTATATCAGAAGTACTTTTCTTCTTAGGATTTTTCTGAGCATTTTATCATTCTAGTCTAGCACCTACCCCTGAATTAGGTGGTTGTTGACCACCCACAGGAATTAGCCCTTTAGACCCATTTGAAGTGCCATTACTTAATACTGCTGTACTTCTAGCTTCTGGTATTACAGTAACTTGAGCACATCATAGTATTATAGAAGGAAATCGAAAAGAAGCTATTCAAGCCCTTACATTTACAGTAATATTAGGTTTGTATTTCACAGCCCTCCAAGCTATAGAATATTATGAAGCTCCTTTTACCATCGCTGATGGCGTTTACGGAACAACATTCTTTGTAGCAACAGGATTTCATGGTCTACATGTTATTATTGGTACCACATTTCTCCTCGTCTGTTTACTACGCCAAATCCTATTTCACTTTACATCTGAACACCATTTTGGCTTTGAAGCCGCCGCATGATACTGACATTTTGTCGATGTAGTATGATTATTCCTCTATGTATCAATTTATTGATGAGGTTCATAAAACTTTTCTAGTATAAACTAGTACAAATGATTTCCAATCATTTAATCTTGGTTAGAATCCAAGGAGAAGTAATGAACCTCATCATATTTTCTGTCACCATAACCGCCCTAATCTCCCTAATTTTAGTATTTATCGCATTTTGATTACCAACCATTAACCCAGATAATGAAAAATTATCTCCCTATGAGTGTGGTTTTGATCCTTTAGGTTCTGCACGCCTTCCATTTTCATTACGGTTCTTCTTAGTAGCAATTCTTTTCCTTTTATTTGATTTAGAAATTGCTTTACTCCTTCCTCTTCCATGAGGAGATCAACTTTATTCACCTTTTATCACTATTATTTGAGCCTCAGTCATTATTATTCTTCTCACATTAGGTCTAGTTTATGAATGATTACAAGGAGGTCTTGAATGGGCAGAATAGGTGTTTAGTCCAAAAAAGACCATTAATTTCGACTTAATAAATTATGGTGAAAACCCATAAATACCTTATGACTCCTATTTATTTTACAATTATATCAGCATTTGTTCTTAGTCTTACAGGACTAGCTTTTAACCGTTCTCACCTTCTATCGGCCCTCATCTGCCTTGAAGGAATAATACTTTCCCTATTTATCGCTATTGCCATTTGATCATTAACAATAAATTCTCCATCTTTATCCCTAGCACCTATAATTTTATTAACATTTTCTGCCTGTGAAACAAGCTCAGGACTAGCCCTACTAGTAGCCGCTACCCGAACACACGGAACTGATCATCTTAACAATCTTAATCTTTTACAATGTTAAAAATCCTTATTCCTACTGCCTTATTATTACCGATTTCATGAATTTCACCAAAAAAGTGAGTGTGAACTTCAACTATTTCCAACAGTCTTCTAATTGCCCTACTAAGTTTATATTGATTTAAATGAGATCTTGAAATAGGTTGGGATTGTTCCAACCTTTTTCTTGGTATTGATCCACTTTCAGCTCCCCTCCTTTCATTAACCTGCTGGCTTCTCCCACTTATACTTTTAGCTAGTCAAAAACATTTAACTGCCGAACCTCACAAACGACAACAAATTTATATTTCTTTATTAATTATTCTTCAAGCCTCCCTAATTTTAGCATTTAGTGCAACAGAAATAATCCTATTTTATATTATATTTGAAACAACACTTATTCCTACACTTATTATTATTACACGATGAGGAAATCAAACCGAACGTCTTAATGCAGGTATTTACTTTTTGTTTTATACCCTTGCAGGCTCATTACCTTTATTAATTGCACTACTTACTTTACAAAAAGATTTAGGTTCCTTATCAATACTTATTTTACAATACCCAAATACTATTAATTTATATTCCTGAACTAATAAATTTTGATGAATTGCCTGCATAATTGCTTTTCTAGTGAAAATACCTCTTTATGGTGTCCATTTATGGTTACCAAAAGCCCATGTTGAAGCCCCTATCGCCGGTTCCATAATTTTAGCCGCAGTTCTCCTTAAGCTTGGAGGTTATGGCATGATACGAATTATTGTTATACTTAATCCATTAACAAAAGAAATAGCTTACCCATTCTTAATTTTAGCAATTTGAGGTATTATTATAACTAGCTCTATCTGTTTACGACAAACCGATCTTAAATCCTTAATTGCCTACTCTTCAGTAAGTCATATAGGCCTCGTAGCAGCAGCAATCCTAATTCAAACTCCATGAAGCTTCGCTGGAGCTACTGCCCTTATAATTGCACACGGCTTAATCTCTTCTATACTTTTCTGTTTAGCTAACACAAATTATGAACGGATTCATAGCCGAACACTTCTTTTAGCCCGAGGTACTCAAATTATCCTCCCACTTATAGGTACCTCATGATTTTTAGCTAATTTAGCAAATCTAGCCCTACCCCCTAGTCCTAATCTTGTAGGAGAACTACTTATTATTACTTCCCTATTTAAATGATCAAATTGAACTATTTTACTTACAGGCACTGGTGTTTTATTAACAGCATCTTATTCATTATATATATTTTTAATAACACAACGAGGTCCAACACCACAACACATACTCTTCCTCTCACCTTCCCATACACGAGAACATTTACTAATATATCTTCATCTTCTACCAACAATTCTTATTATTACTAAACCAGAACTTATCCTAGGATGAACATTTTATATTTATAGTTTAATTAAAACATTAGATTGTGGTTCTAAAAATAAAAGTTAAAATCTTTTTATTTATCAAGAGAGGTCTGGGACAAAAAGAACTGCTAACTCTTTCAATTATGGTTCAATTCCATGGCTCACTTAGCTTTCGAAAGATAATAGTTATCTATTGGTCTTAGGAACCAAAAACTCTTGGTGCAACTCCAAGCAAAAGCTATGAACTCAATCATCTTTAACTCCTCATTCTTATTAATCTTTATTATTCTTCTTTATCCTTTAATAGTATCTATTTTCATTCCCCAAGATATTACTAACCCACATTGAGCCTCCACACATGTTAAAATAGCCGTTAAACTCTCATTTTTTATTAGTTTAATTCCCCTATTTATTTTTTTAGATCAGGGGGTAGAATCAATCACCACCAATTGGAACTGAATTAACTTAGGACCAATAAATATTGATATAAGCTTTAAATTTGATCTCTATTCTATTATCTTTTTACCAGTAGCTTTATATGTAACATGATCAATCTTAGAATTTGCACTCTGGTATATAAATATAGACCCAAACTATAACCGTTTCTTTAAGTATCTTCTTCTTTTTCTTATAACAATAATTATTCTTATTACTGCCAATAATATATTTCAACTTTTTATTGGGTGAGAAGGAGTAGGTATTATATCTTTCCTTTTAATCGGCTGATGATATAGTCGAGCTGACGCTAATACTGCAGCCCTACAAGCAGTTATTTATAACCGCATTGGGGATATTGGTCTTATTCTTAGTATAGCTTGATTTGCCACTAATTTTAATTCATGAGAGATTCAACAAATATTTATTTTATCCAAAGATATAGATTTAACTATACCATTGTTTGGTTTAGTATTAGCTGCTGCCGGGAAGTCAGCACAATTTGGCCTCCACCCATGGCTGCCATCAGCCATGGAGGGGCCTACGCCAGTCTCTGCCCTACTTCACTCAAGTACAATAGTAGTAGCCGGTGTATTTCTTCTTATCCGACTTCATCCATTAATTCAAGATAATCAACTAATTATATCAGCTTGCCTATGCTTAGGAGCATTAACAACTCTATTTACAGCTACTTGTGCTCTTACCCAAAACGATATCAAGAAGATCGTAGCCTTCTCCACATCTAGTCAATTAGGTCTCATAATAGTTACAATTGGACTAAATCAACCCCAATTAGCCTTTCTTCATATTTGTACCCATGCCTTCTTCAAAGCCATACTATTTCTCTGTTCTGGTTCCATTATTCATAATCTGAATAATGAACAGGATATTCGAAAAATAGGTGGACTTCATAAGATTATACCATTTACTGCTTCAGCCCTTACAGTTGGTAGTTTAGCTCTCACAGGTATACCTTTCTTATCCGGTTTCTTTTCAAAAGATACTATTATTGAAGCCATAAACACATCGAACCTTAACGCCTGAGCCCTAACCTTAACCCTCCTAGCTACTTCCTTCACCGCTATCTACAGCTTACGACTTATTTTCTTTACACTAATAAATTCACCACGATTTCCCTCTTTCTCACCTATTAACGAAAATAATATAATAGTTCTTAAACCTATTAAACGCCTAGCTTATGGAAGTATTTTAGTTGGCTTACTTATTACCTATAACATAACTCCTATCAAAACACAAATTATAACGATACCTCTCACCCTAAAGCTCTCAGCCGTATTAGTTACAACTATTGGTCTTCTTCTAGCCTTAGAATTAACTAACCTGACCAAACACCAATTAAAAGTTAATCCCTCTATGACTTCTCATAATTTTTCAAACCTTCTCGGTTATTTCCCAACCATTATGCACCGTCTAACCCCCAAAATGAACCTTCATTGAGCCCAAACCATCTCCACTCATCTGATTGATTTAACATGAAATGAAAAAACAGGTCCAAAAAACATATTTATTCAACAAACATCCATAATTAAATTGTCTACATCCCCTCAACAAGGCTTCATTAAAATTTATTTCATAATTTTCTTTCTTACATTAATTTTTACTACATTAATGGTTATTTAAACTGTACGCAACGTTCCCCAAGAAATCCCACGAGTTAATTCTAACACAACAAATAAAGCTAAAAGTAGTATTCAACCACTTAATATAAGTAAACTTCCCCCATAAGAGTATAATAAAGCTACCCCACTAAAATCACCACGAATCATCTCTAAACCATTAATTTCATCACCCACAAATCACCCTCACCCCCAATCTCCAACGAAATACTTATTGATATATATTAAACATACTACATAAAATATAATATATATAAAGACAGATCAGTCCCCTCATGACTCAGGATATGGTTCTGCAACAAGCGCCGCAGTATAAGCGAATACAACCAATATTCCTCCCAAATAAATTAAAAATAATACTAATGATAAAAATGAACTTCCAGAACTTACTAATAAACCACACCCTACGCCAGCAGAAATTACTAACCCTAAGGCGGCATAGTAAGGAGAAGGATTTGAAGCCACTGCTACTAAACCCATAATAAAACTTAACATTATAATAAACATTAAATAAGTCATACATTCCTACTTAGATTTTAACTAAGACTAGTAATCTGAAAAACTACCGTTGTTATTCAACTACAAGAACCTAATGGCCACAAATATCCGAAAAAATCACCCATTAATAAAAATTATTAATAATTTAGTTATTGATCTTCCCACCCCTGTCAATATTTCAATTTGATGAAACTATGGTTCCCTCCTTGGACTTTGTTTAGTTATCCAAATTCTCACAGGTCTATTTTTAGCTATACATTATACCGCAGACATCTCATCTGCTTTTTCATCAGTTGTTCATATTTGTCGAGATGTAAATTATGGGTGACTTATTCGTAATATCCACGCTAATGGGGCCTCTATTTTCTTCATCTGTATCTATGTACATATTGCCCGAGGACTTTATTATGGTTCCTACCTCAATAAAGAAACATGAAATATTGGAGTTATTTTGTTGCTTTTATTAATAGCCACAGCCTTCGTAGGTTATGTTTTACCCTGAGGACAAATATCGTTCTGAGGGGCAACAGTAATTACTAATCTTTTATCAGCCTTCCCATATATTGGGGGTACCCTAGTTGAATGGATTTGAGGAGGCTTCTCGGTAGATAATGCTACCCTTACACGCTTTTTTGCTTTCCACTTTCTATTCCCTTTTCTCATTACTGCACTTATGCTTCTACATATTCTATTTTTACACGAAACAGGCTCTAATAACCCAACCGGGCTTAATTCTAACATAGATAAAATTTCATTTCATCCTTATTATTCTTATAAAGACCTTCTAGGATTCTTTATTCTTATCTTATTTTTAATACTCCTTACCCTTTTTTTACCTAACCTTCTAGGAGATGCAGAAAACTTTATCCCTGCAAATCCATTAATTACACCACCACATATTAAACCTGAATGATATTTTTTATTTGCCTATGCTATTTTACGATCCATTCCAAATAAATTGGGAGGAGTCTTAGCTCTTTTATTTTCAATTCTCATTCTTATGTTAGTTCCATTACTCCATACATCAAAACAACGAAGTTCAACATTTCGACCAATTACCCAAACCCTATTCTGAACCTTAATCGCAGTTACTATTATTTTGACATGAATCGGAGGACAACCAGTTGAACAACCCTTTATTATTATTGGACAAATTGCCTCTATTATATACTTCTTACTATTTCTTATTTTATTTCCACTTATTGGATGATGAGAAGATAAGATTTTAAAACTGTAAATGTTATGGTAGCCTAAAAATTAAGGCATTGGTCTTGTAAACCGAAAACTGGAGGTGAAATGCCTCCCCAAAACAAACATTCAGGAAAGAGAGGGGTTAAACTCACATCCTCGGCTCCCAAAGCTAAGATTTTGATTAAACTACTTCCTGACACATTAATTTTTTTGCTAATTGAGAAATTCTCTCTTTATAGTAATGTATATTTTGAATAATACGTATATATGTACTATTATACATATATATTACTATGTATAATAATCATAAATTGATTTTCCGCTATAATGATTTATCCCCCCTATATTTCTAATATAACATTATAATCACAAATGGAATAATATCGATCAATAATTTAATTATAAGATCCCTTTGCATGATTTGTGGTACTTGTTATTGTTGATCCTCATAGATTGATCAAATTTAACATTTAATATTCTTATAAGGCATATGACTATTCATTGTATCAAGATTTATTTACCTCCCTGTTATTTAGATTCAAAACCGGTCTATAAAAGCCCTTCAGGTTTTGGGGCCGCCAGGGCTTTTAGACCGGAAGAATGCTTAAATTGTTCTATACTCAACATCGAATTCTTAAAAGTGCTACTCTATTAATTCACGCTCTATTTCTTGTTAAGATAAGATAATAATAAATTTCCGTAAACGGAACATTAATTTTAAATTTATTCAATATAATAATAATTATTTAACTATAAGATTAATAAAAACATTTTATTAATCCTAAATATTATTAAGAAGAATTATTTAATTAATGTGAAAAACTAAGAATTCATAACAACAAAGATCTATATATAGGCATTAGTATATTTATATAGTTACCCCTGGGTCGAGAAAAAAAAAAACATTATTTTGGGAAAAACCCCCCTCCCCCTTAATATACACGCCTTTTCGAAAAACCCCAAAAACGAGGGCCGATGCATATTTTTAATGTAGTGACATGTAGTTAAATCGTCATATATATAGTGACAAATTAACGTGTGTCACTTTAACAATATATCCTATAAATTAGGACTAAATATATTTTCAATATTTCAATATTTTCATTTTCGTAATTTTATTTCGGTAATTTTTTTGAAAATTACACTATTTTAAAAATTATTTTTGAAAATTATATTTTGATAATTATATTTTGATAATTGTATTTTTTATTGTTATATAGTGTTACATTATGACAC